AGCCTGACATCTCAAACATCAGGCATGGGAAACAGGACTTATAAGGTCCATGAAACTTGGGCCCAAGTTGAGAGGCTCCTGACTTAAGCTTCTCGTTAGCCTGTGACATAGTTGGAACGGTCTTCCAGGTTGGTTCCCACGACATACCTTGGTATAATAGTATGCGTCGAAACCATGGGATGTACCGGGCTAACAAGGGCACCACATTTTCCTTCATCCGCGATATCGTTGAATAGACACGATGCATGTCCTGAACAGGAGTCACAATCGATGAAAATGTTGTCTTATCAATTAGTTTTGCTAGGAGAATGATCCTATACAAAGAGAAGAAAGATAAGTAACATTTCACCACCTTCGGACCTCCAGATCGGATCATCGACCTATAGAAAGGTGGAATGGTCCGCGGGAGCCCCCGACGAGTCAAAGATATAGGAACCGGTAAAAGAGTCGGTTTATTAGGATCCCCGCCATTTCGCATCTTTTGTTTGCCGATGATTCAATATTATTCTGTTCTGTAAGGCTAACAGGGAGGAAGTAAACTGCGTTAAGGATCTTTTTTCCGGGTCAACTTGTGAATTTTGAGAAGAGTTCTTTGTTTTTTAGTGCCAACTGCCCGAATGCTTTGCGTGATTCCCTGGCACTTTCCCTTCCAATTGTGCGGTTTGGCAAATATCTAGGGAGATTTTCCAAACCTACTAAGGGACGAAAGATACCAAAAGTGGTGATTTACATGTAGTAATGGAACAGCAAAAAAAGAAGGTAAGTTGAATCAGATGATGAGCCGCATAGTTTTTCCTCTCTAAACCACGAGAAAGTAGACTCGATCGTCTTTCTCTCTCCTCTCTTCGTTCAACCCGTGTGGATCCCTAACTTTCCCAACCTTCGGCTTTTAAAGTCACAACACTGCGCCGAATGAAGGTAGTTTAGTTGCTCGACCATTGGGGAGAGGTTTCGAAGTAATGTCGAATTATGATTGAAATCTAGGTTCCTATTCAAATTCCCAGGAAAGTAGACTCTGTTCGATAGTTCCCATCTCTCTCTTTTCGTTCTTAATCGAATGTAACCTCTCGCCCCACCTTTCTATCCAAACTTGAGCTACTCGCGTCGTAAAGCTTATGTCTCTCCTTAAAGTACCGTCTTTCGATGCCTATTTTGATGCTCCAGAAGCCATCTATGCTTTGATCAGATGTTAATAGGTATTCCACACATGGCGGGCGGGGTCGTAGTCATAAAAGGAATACTTCAACCAGCTCAATGGAACGCTCCAACTTAGGTCCTTCTCTCCGGTGCCCAAATCGGCTTAATTGAGGGGCTCCGTATCCGTAGCCTCACTTTATGCATGGTTTACTGACCACCTACCTTTGCTTCGGGACACCAACCTCTGGGAATGAGAATAGTTCCTTTGTCTTTCGAGTCGAATCAATGAGAACAAACGGCAGCCTCTTAGTAAATGGGGAGTCACACACCTTTCTTTCAGAACCTATGGTACTAAAGGGCGAAGTAGCTCGACGTGAAGAAAGAGACTATGAAAGGGGACGAAGTGATGTCCGGCTCTTCGCTTGCTCGCAACAGATGGCATCTCCCCTTATTGATTCTCGTTTCAAGATGAAAAAGGAAAGACAAGAACCTTTAAAAAGAAGTTCGATTTAATGTCTTTTTGACATTGCATTGGTGGATGCTTGCGCCGATCCAATTTCTCTAGGAACTGCTCCGCATCATTTTGAGAAGGATTCGCCCTCGAATCCAAGCCAAGTCCTCTTCTTCAGCCATGGATGATATGGAAACAAGACCAGTAGTAGTAGACATCTCATTAGATAGCCCCACTTCACTGTTTCGCCTTCGGCCCCTTTTCACACGGAACTCTCGCTCGAACACCTTTACTTTCTTCGGTGCCGCCCTTCTTCTCCTGGAGAGAAATAAGCCATTCCAAGCCAACTCACACGACGAGAACAGGATTTTGAACTCAGAAATACCAGAAAACCGGACGGAAACCACCGTGACGGCGGCCCCAGACCAGAACAGAAACCCTTAGTCGCTCACAGGTCGCGTGCAGCGCGTTCTTTTTTTCCTTTTGGCAGTTGAAATCATACTACTTTAAATGGCAAGGGTTGGTAATGACAGAATCGATAGAAGAAAGGTGCCGAGGTCACTAGAAGTATGGTACCGAGGGAGTAGCCTGTTTGCTTTAAGGAGAGGTATTTGTCTTCTTTGTTGGCCTCGGAAGTTCCGCCTCAAGGATTCTCTCTGGATAAGGGCGCATTTGTGTCTCTTATGCGCAGGTCGAATATCGGTTATGAAAGATCGGCCAAGATCTATTATTTGCTTTGCCACACAGCAGACAAGGCTAAGCCGCTAGTAAGACCCGTTCCACTCGTGACACAACCCTCTTTTTCAGAACCTTCTATTGATAGCTTAGTAGAACTATTGGAGCCAGGCAAGTAAACTACCCTTCGTTTCAGCTACTTCGTTGCCTCGAGACAAAGAAACAGCAAGGCAAACCGCCTACATTGAGACTCAACGTATGATAGCTCTTCTACTCTTTGCTGAAGCTATCGTGTCGTATGGATGGATGGGGTGCGTCTGAGCCTATTTCTTCTCTTCTCTATCATTTTTGGCGGATCCTTTCTATCTTTTTGTTTGCTTTGTCATGCCGTAGTCTTTTAAGATTCAACCTGTCAGAAGAAGGCCAGTTGTACCCCTTATATCAATACCAATAGCAGCAGATGCAGCAAGTGAGACGGGAGGCAGTTCGCTCACCCTACCGACTACGAAAGAAAGAATGCTCCTATTTATAGCTACCCAAAACATAACGCCAAACTCACTTGTTCGTGCCTCTGACCAACCAAACTACTCAGATAGAGCTGGCGAGATCAGCTCATTCAGTGGATTTACTTTAGAAAGCCTTGCCAGGCGCTTTAATGCCCCATGTTCTAACCAGGATAGAAAGATAAGGACATCTCAGACCAATTAAACAAATTCCTATTTTTTAGTGTACCGATGGCATGAGAATGAGAAACTGGATGATCCAACTACGGGAAATTCTGTTATTGCTTTCACTGCCTGACTAATACGGATAGGTTGCTCTGCTGGTCTCTATTTTTGGCAAGAAGCTAAGCTGGCCTCCAATTTAGCTGGATTCGCTCACCCTTGCATTAGAACAACTCAGGAGATGTAAAGACTTCCTAACAATTCTCAGCTTCCTGGAAAAGACTACTAAACTTCGACGGTGGCCGAGGCTACGTTCTTTCTTGATCTATCTTTCCTATTATGGATCTTTGTGGGATAGCCCGGCAAAGCGGGTGAAAGGGGGAATTCTGGTTCTTGCACGGGACTTTCTTTCTCCTACGAATCAAGAAGAGTCCTAGACATAGGATATTCTAGTTTTTTTTTGCATGGTCATTTAATTTCTCATAAGGTCTTGGGGAAGCAGTGGAGGGCTGTTAGGGCTGCGAGATCTGGACCTTTGATCTCACACCTTTTCTTTGCAGATGATCTTATTGGGAGGCCTCTAAGCAACAAGCTTCCATCATGAAAAATTGCCTTGATGAATTTTGTAAAGCCTCTGGTCAACAGGTAAACTTTGATAAGTCTAGCCTTTATTGTTCTCCAAATACGGATGATGGTCTTGCTATTGAAATCCGCAATATATGTGGCTCTCCCTTGACTTCTCATTCCTTAGAGTTCCTCTGGTACAATCCAGAGTCACCAAAGCGGGCAGTTGTGGACAAAGTTCAAGCCACTTGGAAAAGTCAGCTCTTATCTATGGCAGGTGGATTGACCTTGATTCAAGCTGTGACATCCGCAGTACCTATCTACACCATGCAGACTGCTAAGCTTCCTGTGGGAACTTGTGAGGACATTAATAAAATCAATAGAAAGGGGGCACTCAATCTAAACCTCATTTGGTTAGATGGGACAAAGTTTGTAGACCTAAGCAGTTTGGGGTCCTGGGATTAAAAAAGCGAGTCACATGAATCAAGCTCTTTTAGCTAAAGCTAGTTGGAGGATCACAAATCAGGACCAAGGGCTTTGGGCTTCAATGTTCAGGAAAAAGTCCTTTTTCGGGACTTGCAGCTTTGATCCTAATGCTGAGTTTCCTTCTGCTTCTTCCAGTACCTGGAAAAGTATTCTCTATGGTTCTGAGGTCTTGCAGCAGGGTTTTTTTTGGAGGGTTGGAAATGGTAGAAGTCTCAGATTTTTTACTTTTTCTGGGTTGGCAGCAGGCTTCTTTTGGAGTTGAATACTATTCCCACTGATTTTTTCAATATGGATGAGTTAGTGGCTGATTATCTCATTGAGGGTCAATGGAATCTTGATAAGCTTAGAGAGGTTGTGAGTACTGATGTGCTATCTCTGATCATGAATACTCCTACAGGTTTTGGAAATTAAATGCAGGATACTTTTTTTTTGGCCCTTCTCCTAATGGCCTTTTTTCTGTCAAGTCTGCCTTCAATTTGTGCATTGATTCTGGTTCCCTATATTTTTATTTTTATAAATGGAGTTTCATTTGGAAGTTAAGAATCCCTCTCTCTACGGTCGAGCTATTTCATCCCTTACTCTAACTCTAACAAGTAAGCAAGTAAACTCCCACCTCAACGAACTCGTGTGGACACTCCTCAGCCCTCAAATACACATTAAGATGTTGACCCGTTTTTCTTTTCTTTGCTGATTCCTCTCAATGAAATTTGCCATGTTGCACTAAGTTACTTACGGATGTATGCATGCAATCCGGGAAGACTTTGGGGTGAACACCCATCCGAACAAGTAGGGTCAATAGTTCAGCATTTAGGCCGTAACATTTAGCGACAAAAAAATCTTTAACCCAACAAGTGCTCTCCGAACCAAGCTAGATAGTCTCCTATCACTAGGCTCACCAACCAACCTGGACTTTGATTCTTATTATTCCTACCAGGATTGTTTCCGGCCATGAGTTCCCATATGACATGACATGAGCGTTCTTGCGTGGGCTGGGCAAATCTTTGAGAAGCTACCTTTCTTACTTAGTGCTTGCGCTAAGGCAATGCAATTGAACCCATTTTTTGGTTTAAGGGCTGCTCGCCCTACCGAAGTACCAAAGGCTTTCGAGGCCCCGACCTAAAAAAAGGCTTTCAGTAGCGCCCTTAGAATCTAAGCCTTTTGAAGCGCCAGTAGTTGTAGCTGTGGGTAGGTAGAACTTTCGTTCTTATCGCTCTGGGTTTCGATCTATATGACCTCCGGGCGGTACAAAGTACACCTCTTCCGTAGAGGCAGGTAGTAACCTAACCTTTAAGAGTCTGTTCAAGGTAGCTTGGAAAAAAGTACTGCCCTTTTCCTTCGCTACTAGGAGAGTCAGCTACTTCTATTAGCGCCGGACCTTGAGTCGAATTGATCGTGTCATGTGCAACGTCCATCAATGATGGTTCATTAATGTCCATCGATTTAGACTCCTTCCCCTTTCCCAACTACGAATAAGATCGAGAGGAGCCCGAGAGCCCCAAAACCAAGAAGGGAAACGGAAGCCTTTCGATTCACTCCCCACTCTCTCTTAAATAAAGCTCGCCCTCGGGCCCTGGGCAGGTCGCCGGGTCTTTCCCTGTTGTTCTGTTACCGCCACGAGAAAGACGCACAGAAGAGGTATGCCCAGCGCGCGGAGGATCCGTTGAGAGGGTAGGGAACTGTATGATCTTTTCCCCTATTGTATTGAATCAATAAAAAAAGAGGTCAGTGCTACGGCCCCCTATTCTTTGATCCAATATTGACCGGGGACGAGTCCCGACTTACATAGGTCCTTAGCGCAAGCACGGAGTAAGCAAGCTACCTTGCTTTGACCTCCCGTAGTGGTCCTTGCTTTTAATAAAGTGGAGCGGGGAAAATTTATCGTACTTGCTCAGTGTGCTCCCCTTTCGTCGAGTGCCCCGCCCGGTTCACTGGGCTGTTGGCCTACCAAGCACTTGCCCGCTGCTCCTGCCGCCCGGCGGAGCGCTCGTTCTCCTTACTGTTCTCTCCGCTGGGGCCCCCCCTCCCATTGCTCGAGCCATAAGCTATGGCAGCTCCAGCTCGCAACCACGGGGGCCCGCCCCGCGAGGCCGGGGTGGGCTCAGCGGTCAGGTTAGCCCTCATTCGAATGGGTCTTTCACTTTTGCCAGATCTAGAGAGATACTACGAGTCCTCCGTCCCAGATTCCATCGCCGCGGCCATCTGGTTCACCGGTACTACCAAAAAGTCTCATGCTTATGTTACTGTTATTGATGTATTATCTTGGACCACGAAGACCCCGGTCGTGCTTCTGGTTTCCATTCCCATCATCATATTGATGATAAATCTCCTCGTGCTCTGCCATAAGAACTTGGAGTCCGTATCATGGTGAAGGTAAGGTAACGCTGTGATTCTTGCTCAAAAAACAGACCGAACGCGTTCGAGTTATTGGCTCGTCCAACCCGGCAGCATTCATGAATCGCTCGTTCAACTGTCCCTCGGAGACACGGGCGAGAAGTACCATGCATGGTTGCCCCCCGTCCTTTCTTTATCTCGGTCCCAAGATACGGCTCAGCCAAAAAACGTGAGCGCCCCTGCGCGAGCCTTATTTTATTAGTAAAGTCAAGCTTTGGCTCCCTAAAGACTAAACTAAAGAAATGGATCAAAAAAAAGGGGGGACTTCTGCAACGGGCTATGCCACCCAAACCAACTGAGAGAAGTCGCATCCGTCCCATCGCAAGCACCAACAATGTCATGATCACATTGGTTTACCCTTTTTTCTTTGGTAGTTCAACGGACGGTCGCCCCTCCAACAAGAAAAGGTATAAATATGGAAACTTCTCTGCCATTTGGATCGGAGAATTTATGGAGGAAATCGGGTTTTAAATTTCCAGAAACCAAACGATTATATAGCCAAAGGGAATACGCCGCGCCTAAAATCATCCCAAGCGCAGCTAATGTGGCTACTAAGCTATTTCTTTGGAAAGCTCCTACTAAGATGGGAAATTCCCCGATAAAGCTGCTAGTACCAGGTGAACTCATATTGGCCAAAGTGGAAGAGAAGGAAATGGTAGAGAGATTCGGCATGGTGCTCACTGAACCTCCGTAATATCTAACAAGTCGAGTCTTATGTCGGTCATATAGAACACCAACACATAGAAAAAGGGCTGAAGGAACCAGTCCATGACTTAACATCGGTAGAATGCTACCTCCAATTCCCTGTATGTTCGATAGAGCCAAAGATCCCCCCCACTGATCGGAGTACGCCGATTACCCCCCGAACCGTACAAGATAGTTACCACCTATCATACGGCTTTCTAACTTCACTTCTTTTTCTAGTCGTTCCGCTCTGTCGATCGATAGTAGTATAAGAGATCTGTAACTCCCCGAAATTTATTAAAGAATGGTTCCTGCTTCCTACCCATAGTTAGCATGTATCTCCCCGGTCATACTTGAGTATCACACCGTAGACCCCCACCCCAACTCTATCTTCCTTATCAGTGAACCGGAAATAGTGCATAGGTACTCTTCAATGCAGCGGGGACGAGACGACGTGACATACTACGATCGCGTATAGAAGTGCTGCCCTTCGGCTCGGCAATATGGAACCTCTCAACAGCTCCCGTTCCTTTATGAGGTCCTATCGGGATAGGTAGGCCCAATCCTTTCCCCCCCTCCCTCCATAAGACCCTATTTATCTTTCCCCCTCGGGAAAGAGAAAGAAGAGAAGAAAGAAAGGAGTGATTCTCTTCTCTTCTTTCATGTGAACGGCCCTTTCTTGTATCGAAAGGTTTTTCGTGCTATACACCACGTTGAGAAAGACCAGCCTCCTATGTACCTTACCATTTTTTTTCCTCGAAAGGGGGTCCTCCTTATGATGCTACGGACGGCTGTCCGAAGTGCAATGGGTAAACTCGGACTCGGATAAATTAGGATTGTGCGCGCCGGGCCCTTTGGGTGTCATATTTTGGCCGAGTTTACCGTACCTCCGGCCCCTTATGTTACGCGACCGTAATATTTTGTTATGTTCCACCGCTGTTACGCCAGAAATAAAAGGTTCCACACGAGCTCCCGTTCTGCGGCGTGGCGGCAGGACCGATAGGGGATTGGCTCCGGGTGTAGATAGGGTAAAATCTGCAGGGGTCACGCAAATACATAGGCCCCTTCCCTTCCCGGATGAATGGGGTGGTTTAGAAGGCGCTTCCGATCTACGGTCCCTCGGCGCGAGGGGTTAGGCAGGTAGTATGGGCCCTCTGACTTCCAGCTATGCGCTGTGCGGCTCCCGCGAAGCGAATGAAGGGAAGCTCGAAGAGCTTACGGGTGAGCTTACGCTTACTCTCAGCCTCTTTGATTGGTAGGCGGGCGGCCTAAGCCCCCTACTTAAGATTACATTCAAACGGGAAATTTTATGTTGTCGTGACGCTTTTGTTAGGCCGACTACTCTACTATAGGCTACTTCTAGCTTCTATAGTGGCCCTTCCATTTTTATGTAGTTATAGTTTGTATTAGTGCCGAATGAACATATCAAACAAAGCCGAGCAGTATAAGCCCTTCTCCGGCCTGGGAAAAGCAACGAACTCTAGAAGCTAGGGCTTTGGACACGAATACTATTCCGTTCTCCGCGGAAACCCGCCTTAGAAGATTGAACGTCGACTTATCTTATTGCCGTTCAATCTAAGACAGCGCCGATAGCTTGTAGTGAACAGCCCCCTTATGAAACCAACCGAAAGCAGCCTTTGCTACTTAAGTACTTAAGGTTTGGACCCCTTGCAACTATGATAGAAAGCCGTTTGCGTGTCCTTTGGACCCTTCGCCCTTAGTTTTGAATCAAAGTAGGTCGCGACTGTTGTATTTCAGTCGGTCGGGTGGCTTATACGACAGCTCCGCTTCCTCGTCTTGCTTCTGGCAAAGCTTCTACTTTGCTTGCTTCTCTCGCGCTTGCTTGCGCGAAGGCTTAAAGTCCTTTTCGCTAGGTCCAAAAGCTTCCGTCAAAGCGAAAGATCTGATCCAACAGAAATCCCGCATATTGAGCGCAGCTGATATGCGGCTACAGCTAGGCGATCATGCCATAAAAAAATTTAATATGTATAAAGGGATCCCCTAGATATACAGACAGAATAGATATTCATGGATAGACAGACATTCCATTAATTCTTAGTTTTGGGGCTGAAAAAGCTCGTCGATCCAAATGAATCATTCTTCTGGTCTCTATTCGCCCCCCGCCCCGAAACTGACCCGCAGCACAGCGCCCATTCGCTTCGCGCGCGGGAAGGCAACGAAGTTCAGTTCATGAGACCGCGGCGGAGTGGAGCAGCCGCGATACGAAGTTCCTTACCTTAGCTGGATCTCGCTGGTGCCACCTAAAGGGTAGGTAGGCGACGGATGTGTGACGTTTGGAGTTGTCGTTCGTGCACCTGTCCCCAATGGAAGAATGAGTGATCCGTTCCCCTGCGGATCATGGCTTTCCCACTTGGTCCCCGATGGCCAGCGGGGGATTCGGTATAGCAACTCACGTTCGTTTGCGCTGCGCGTTCCCGCTGGACTGGACACGTGTTAGCTGTAGGAAGTATGGTTCCGAAAGTGACTTCGGTTTGCCAGTTCAGGCTCAACTCCTCGCTTTACGTTAGCGGACCTACAGGTCGGGTCGGGGCTCTGCGCTCTTTCTTTCTGTGTGGGACGATGCCGGGGAGAGAAGGGAATGCGTCGAGGCGGCGAACAACAACACAACTACATTTTGGCTTTTCCCTCCATGAGGACCGATGGATAAGAGAACTGACTGAGCTGGCCTAAAAAGCGCTTGGGCGTTCTACGTACGATGTAGTAGACTCCATCAGATACATATCTATTTATTTCTGATGGATCAAGAATAGATGGGTGTCTCATCAATAGATAGAAATAGTGGATTTCCCCTTATTATTGATGCATTCCCTCTCTATCCATTCCTACTCTTTCGATCTATCAGAACAGATCAGGCTATCTATCAATCGATTTGAAAATAGCACGTTCATATCGCTTTTCGTTCATTTCCGCCACGCCCGCCATAACA